ATAGTTATTTGGGAATTGTTTCAAGCAAACGCACATTCCCCTCTTTTTTTGGACAGAATAGAAAAATCCCCTCTTTTTTCTTTTGATATCTCCGGGCTGATTAAAGTAATTTTTAGAAATTGGGTAGGGAAAGGGGAAGCATTCAAAATTGTAGAGTATACAGAAGAAGAAAGAAAAAGAGAAGAAGAAAAAGAGACGAAGAAAAGAACGGAGAAAGAGCGAATACAGATAGCAGAGGCCTGGGATACCATTCCAGTTACACAAGTAATAAGAGGTTGCATGTTACTAACTCAATCTATTTTTAGAAAATATATTGTATTACCTTCATTGCTAATTGCAAAAAATAGTGGACGCATGTTCCTATTTCAATTTCCCGAATGGTTTGAGGATTTACAGGAATGGAATAGAGAGATGCATGTTAAATGTACCTATAATGGTGTTCCATTATCCGAAACAGAATTTCCGAAAAATTGGTTGACAGACGGTATTCAGATAAAAATCTTATTTCCCTTCCGTCTGAAACCTTGGCACAAATCGAAACTACGATCATCTAAGAAAGGTTTAATGAAAAAGAAAAAAGAAAAAGATGATTTTTGTTTTTTAACAGTTTGGGGAATGGAAACTGAACTTCCTTTTGGTTCGCCCCGAAAAGGACCTTCCTTTTTTAAACCCATTTTTAAGGAAATTGAAAAAAAAATTGGAAAATTTAAAAAGAAGTCTTCTCGAGTTCTAATAGTTTTTAAAAGAAAAATAAAATTACTTCGAAAAGTTTTAAAAGAAACAAAAGAATGGGTTATCAAAAGTGTTATTTTTATAAAAAAAATAATAAAAGAACTTTCAAAAATTCTGTTATTTCGATTACCAGGAAGAGAAGTATATGAATCAAGTGAAATTAAAGAAGAAAAAGATTCTATAATAAGCAATCAGCTAATTCACGAATCGTTTAGTGAAATTGCATCTACGAATTGGACAAATTCTTCATTAACAGAAAAAAAAATCAAGGATTTGACTACTAGAACAAGTACAATTCGAAATCAAATAGAAAGAATTATAAAAGAGCAAAAAAAAATAACTCCAAGAATAAATAATATTAGTCTTAAAAAAACAAGTTATAATGCTAAAAGATTCGAAAAATGGCAAATATTCAAAAAAAGAAATGCTCAATTAATCTCTAAATTACCTCTTTTTTTGAAATTTTTCATTGAAAGAATCTACACAGATATATTTTTATGTATCATTAATATTCCCAGAATGAATACAGAACTTTTTCTTGAATCAACAAAAAAAATTATTGATAAATCCATTTACAATAATGAAAGAAAACAAGAAAGAATTAATAAAATTAAGAAAAATCTAATTCCATTTATTTCGACTATAAAAAAGTCACTTGATAATATTAGTAATAGTCAAAAAAATTCACCTATTTTTTATGACTTATCCTACGTGTCACAAGCATATGTATTTTTCAAATTATCACAAATCCAAGTTAGTAACTCGTATAAATTAAGAGCTGTTCTTCAATCTCAAGGAATCCCCCCGCCTGAAATAAAGGATTCTTTTGAAACACAAGGAATGGTTGATTCGAAATTAGGGGATAAGAAACTTCCGAGTTATGAAATGAATCAATGGAAAAAGTGGTTAAGAGGATATTATCAATACAATTTATCTCAGAGCAGATGGTATAGATTAATACCAGAAAAATGGCGCAATACAGTTCATCAGCGTAAAAAGGAAAATTTTAGCAAAAGGCATTCATATGAAAAAGACCAATTAATTGATTTCAAAAAACAAAAACAAATTGAAGTATATTCATTATCTAATCAAAAAAGAAAAGAGAATTTGCAAAAATACTATAAATATGATCTTTTATCATATAAATTTCTTAATTATGAAAATAAAACGGAATACTTTTTTTATAGATCTCCGTTTCAAGGACGTAAGAAGCAAGAGATTTCTTATAACACGCATAAAGAAAATATACTGAGGAACATCCCTATCGATAATTATCTAGGAAAGGTCCATATTCTATATATGGAAAAAACGGTCGATAGAAAATATTTTGATTGGAACATTCTCAATTTTGATCTTAAACAAAAAGGCGATATTGAGGCCTGGGTCAGCAATGGGAATCAAAATACTCAAATAATTCCTAAAAAAGATCTTTTTTACCTTATGATTCCAGAAATCAATCCACCAAACTCCGACAAAGTATTTTTTGATTGGATGGGAATGAATGAAAAAATGCTAAAGTGTCGCATAGCGAATTTGGAACCTTGGTTCTTCCCAGAATTTGTGTTACTTTATAATGCATATAAAAGCAAACCTTGGTTTATACCAAGCAAATTACTTCTTTCAAATTTGAATAAAAATGAAAATAGTAGTGAAAATAAAAAAATAAATCAAAAGCAAAAAGGAAGTTTTTTGATACCATCGAATAAAAAGCATGAAAATCAAGGAGAAAAAGAACCCACAAGTCCAGGAAATCTTGGATCCGTTCTCTCACAACAAAAAGATAGTGAAGAAAATTATGCAAGATCAGACATGAAAAAGGGGAAAAAGAAAAAACAATACAAAAGCAGCGCGAGAGCAGAACTAGATTTCTTCCTGAAACGTTATTTGCTTTTTCAATTGAGATGGGACGATACTTTGAATCAAAGACTGATCAATAATGTCAAGGTATATTGTCTCCTGCTTAGACTGATAGATCCAACCCAAATTACTATACCCTCGATTCAAAATAGAGAAATGAGTTTGGATATAATGCTGATTGAGAAGAATTTAACTCTTAACCAATTGATGAAAAAGGGAATATTGATTATAGAACCCATTCGTCTGTTTGGAAAAAACGATGCACAATTTATTATGTATCAAACCATAGGTATTTCATTGGTTCATAAGAGTAAGCACCAAATTAATCAAAAATACCAAGAACAAAGATATGTTTCTAAGAAGAATTTTGATGAAACTATTTCATCACACCAAAGAATAACTGAAAATAGAGACAAAAATCATTTGGATTTGGTTGTTCCTGAAAATATTTTCTCGTTTAGACGTCGTAGAAAGTTGAAAATTCTAAGTTGTTTTAATTCAAAGAATAGAAATGGTGAAGATAGAAATCCAGTATTTTGGAATGCAAAGGACGTAAAAGACAGCAGCCAAGTTTCGCATGACAGTAACCATTTTAATAGAGAGAAAAATCAATTAATGAAATTAAAGCTCTTTCTTTGGCCTAATTATCGATTAGAGGATTTAGCTTGTATGAATCGTTATTGGTTTGATACCAATAATGGCAGTCGTTTCAGTATGTTAAGAATACATCTGTATCCACGATTGAAATTTTGACATTTCGTGGATAATACACTTTTTCTATATATTCTATACCCTATATATATAATAGGGTATATCAAAGCAAACAAATACATAGATCACATGTCTTGTCTCACATTTCATTCTAATATCCAATAGGAAATAGGAAATGAATAATGTCTCGATTAGATCTCGAAATGAATCAACAGAACCTTCTTTGTTTTAGGTCTAAATTCTTCGATGCGAAAATGTACCAATCCTTTTCTATCCCTATCTAAATCCAATTAGAAATTGGATTAATTGATTTGAATTCAGAAAATTAGGAGTTCATAAAGAAATTTGGATTAGATTATTGTATATACCAGATTCCAATTAATGGCATTATTATTACTGATCAATAAAATCCATATCTGTAAAAAGGGAAAGGGGATTTTTTTATGGTAACAAATTCATTCATTTCGGTTATTTCTCAAAAAGAAAACGAAGAAAACAGAGGGTCTGTTGAATTTCAAGTATTCAATTTTACCACTAAGATAAGAAGACTTACTTCACATTTGGAATTGCACAAAAAAGACTCTTCATCCCAGAGAGGTTTGCGGAAAATTTTGGGAAAACGCCAACGACTGCTGGCCTATTTGTCAAAAAAAAATAGAAGACGCTATAAAGAATTAATTAGTGAGTTAAATATTCGAGAGATAAAAACTCGTTAATTTGAAGCGTGATACCATTTGAGCTTAGTCGTTTAAATTTTGATGAACTTCTTTTTACTTTCAGCAATGCATGGAAGAACGACTCGGGAAAAAACTTATGATTGCACCAACTACAAGAAAAGACCTCATGATAGTCAATATGGGCCCTCACCACCCATCAATGCATGGTGTTCTTCGACTGATTGTTACTCTCGATGGTGAAAATGTTATTGATTGTGAACCAATACTGGGTTATTTACATAGAGGGATGGAGAAAATTGCGGAAAATCGAACAATTATACAATATTTGCCTTATGTAACGCGTTGGGATTATTTAGCTACTATGTTCACAGAAGCAATAACCGTAAATGGACCCGAACAGCTAGGCAATATTCAAGTACCTAAAAGGGCTAGCTATATCAGAGCTATTATGTTAGAGTTAAGTCGTATCGCTTCTCATTTGTTATGGCTTGGCCCTTTTATGGCAGATATTGGGGCACAGACCCCTTTCTTCTATATTTTTCGAGAACGAGAGTTAATATATGACTTGTTCGAAGCTGCTACCGGTATGCGCATGATGCATAATTATTTTCGTATCGGAGGAGTAGCTGCTGATCTACCTCATGGCTGGATAGATAAATGTTTGGATTTTTGCGATTATTTTTTAACCGGGGTTGCTGAATATCAAAAGCTTATTACGCGGAATCCTATTTTTTTAGAACGAGTTGAAGGCGTAGGCATTATTGGCGCAGAAGAAGCACTAAATTGGGGTTTATCGGGCCCAATGCTACGAGCTTCCGGAATACAGTGGGATCTTCGTAAAATTGATCGTTATGAGTCTTACGACGAATTTGATTGGGAGATTCAATGGCAAAAAGAAGGGGATTCATTAGCTCGGTATTTAGTACGAATCAGTGAAATGACAGAATCCATAAAAATTATCCAACAGGCTCTGGAAGGAATTCCAGGGGGACCCTATGAGAATTTAGAAATTCGACGCTTTGG